TGAATCAATCGAACGCACTTCTAACACCTGTTCTACTTTTGGAAGACCCTGTGTTATATCACCAGATCTCGATTTTTCATATATAAACGTAACTAATGTATCTCCTTCGTAAAGGGTTTCCCCATAATGGCCATGAACAGTTGCTCCGGGGGTGGCCAAATAAGGCTTAGCTGATCGTATCACTATCGAGTCAACTTGAACAAGTATAACTTGACCCGATTTGAGGGGCGGTCCCTTTTTGGCTATACATACATTTTCACAAATAAACTGTCCAAGACTAATTATTTTAGATGTCTCTGCACAATAATTGTGATGGAGAAAAGACCAATTCAAATTGAATGGATTTAAAATAATGTTACGGCATGGATCGGGATTAAAAATTTTTCCATTTTCATCCATTAAATAATATTGAAATTTAATCACTTGAAAAGTCTGTTTTAAATTGTCAAGTTGCAAATATTTAGTTACTAAGATCTGATTATGAGTTATTAAATGGTAAGATGAATAAAAATTCTCAATTGGAAGGCATGTTCCTAAAGGGCCCAATGAATTCCTAATTGGAATTAGGGCATCTTTTTTAATTGATTCTTTTATTACACTGTGATATTTTACATCCTTGAATGGCCCCATTCGAGAACAATTGGTTGCTGACAAAATTATCAACGACTGACATTCCTTATTTCTATTCAACAACGTATGAATAGTTCCTTGAGGTTGGTTAAGAGATTGTTGAATTTTTGCCTTGGAATAGGAATAAATGGCAGAAAAGGGGTTGATATTGGTACAATCTGATCCATTATCAGAGAGCAATCCTGACCCCGACGGATCATTCCTTTTTCCGATATACGAAATAGGGGATTTCACTAAGTTGATTCTTAGGAAATGTCGAATCAAACCATTTGTCCTTATTTCAACAAAAGAAGCACGGGCTTCTTCGCAAGAAGAACTTTTTTTGTCTTGGTTCCAATTCAATACTAAACAAGTCCGAACTAATTGAATACTTGTGTCAGAAATTCCTCGAATCGGTTTGCCATTTCCATAAAGGATATAATTGACAATTCGAAGTTCCACATTATCCCTTTCCTGCAATGGATCCGGTGGAAAAAGGGTTGCTAAATTTATACCGTCCGTTATTTCATATGTAACGACAGGTCGAACTAAAACAAAAAACCTTTTCTTACTAGGTGTAATTCGTTGGACATAGATCCAATTGTTAACTTTTTTGTATTCCTTGGAATTTCTTTTTCCTGTTCCTGGTGGTATCAAAACGCCGGTATGTCTGGATATCTTATCCGTCTCTCCAGGAAAATGGATATCTCCAGCAAAGATTTTCAGTTCAATTCGTTTTTTTTTTCTCTCCACCCGGACCAACCCACCGACTCGGCTTCTTAGATTTAAGGTGATTTGTGTATCGACCCCAACGATACTATTGTTCCGTACCATTAGGGAAGAAGATCCGGGCAAGATATGCACCTCTTCAGGAATGAAAAAAAATCGATCTACTTTCATTTGGTATTTTGGCCTAAATTCCTTGACTCCTCGATACTCAATCAAATCCTCTTTTTTGATGACTGAATGTGTTTCTATAGTCCCATATTTAATAATGCCCGAACTCTTTCTTCTGTATCGAGGATCATCGAAATAAGCAAGAATACTATTTCGACGGAAAATACCATTTACGGGGATTTCAATCGAGATACCTGAACAGGGCATTAGTTCATTCTCGAGTTCTTGAATCGAGTGTAGTGGAATGATGAATTTATTTCTTCGCCTTTTTGACAATAAATCAGAATTCTCGTGGAGAATAGGCGAATATACGAGATTATACTGACCAGTACCTATGATTCGATTAAGGTCTGAATAATCAGGAATCCTATCGTCTTTTTGACCATAAAAATCCGAACTAAACAATTTCTGCCTCGCCTGATCATTGGTTACTGAGAAGTTAGAAGTATATCTTCGCTTGCCAGAAAGAGCATGCGCATTCATTTGATCCTGATCCTTGTGGATCGAAAGGTAGACTAGACTGGACCTGCACGGCCCTCCTAATAATATCCATAAATGACTTGTTTTTGGTAATAGATGAACATTACCATATGTAAATTCGGGTGCATGATAGACATCGGTACTCCAGTGCATTTCTCCGTCTGAATCAGAATAAATATGTTTTCGAACCTTCTCTTTAAAATTCAAAGTGGATATTCCTGCGCGAATCTCAGCAATTACTTGTTCTGATTCTACATATTGATCGTTTTGAACTAAAAGCAAACTTTTGGGTGGAATATTCACATTATGTAGAATATCTTCACTTTCAATGGTTACATACAAGTCTATAGAACATAGAAAGGCGGGATGCCCATGACGTGTACGTGTCGGATGAACCAAGTCCTCATTGAATTTTATTTTTCCATTAGATGGGGCTCGCACATGTTCTGCAGTACCCCCCGTGAATACTCCTCCGGTATGAAAAGTTCTTAATGTTAATTGAGTCCCCGGTTCT